TCGAGTTATGTGCGATGATTGTTTTCGACTAATCACAAAGATATTGGAACTTTATATCTTCTTTTAGGGATGTGATGTGGATTGGCTGGAACTGGATTAAGGTTGCTGATTCGATTTGAACTTGGAACAGCAGGTGCTCTTCTAGGTGATGATCATTTATATAATGTTATTGTTACTGCCCATGCTTTTGTCATAATTTTTTTTATGGTTATACCTTTAATAATTGGGGGTTTTGGAAACTGGATGGTGCCTTTACTAATCGGAGCTCCTGATATAAGATTTCCTCGAATAAATAACATAAGATTTTGACTTTTACCCCCTTCTTTTATTTTATTAATATCTTCTACCTTAATAGAGGGTGGAGCTGGTACAGGTTGAACTGTATACCCTCCTTTATCGGGAGCTGTCGGCCATGGAGGTTGTTCTGTTGACTTGGCTATTTTTTCTTTACATTTGGCTGGTATATCTTCTCTGTTGGGGGCCATTAACTTTATTACTACAATTTATAATATACGCTCTCCCTCGATGACCATAGATCGGGTGAGCCTTTTTGTATGATCAGTTCTAGTAACAGCTTTCCTTCTGTTGCTTTCTTTACCTGTTTTAGCTGGGGCTATTACTATACTGTTAACTGATCGAAATTTTAACACTAGATTTTTTGATCCAGCTGGAGGTGGAGATCCTATTTTATATCAACACTTATTTTGATTTTTTGGACATCCTGAAGTATACATTTTAATTCTACCTGGATTTGGAATGATCTCTCATATACTAAGTAACTTCACTTGTAAGCCAGCTTTTGGTACCCTGGGTATAATCTATGCTATGATTTCTATTGGGCTTTTAGGGTTTATTGTATGAGCTCATCACATGTTTACAGTTGGGATGGATGTTGATACTCGTGCTTATTTCACAGCGGCAACTATGGTAATTGCTGTTCCCACAGGAATTAAAGTATTTAGATGATTAATAACTCTTCACGGTAAGCGAGGACCTATGAATGCTTCAATATATTGGGTGCTAGGGTTTATTTTTTTATTTACAATAGGAGGGTTAACAGGTATTATTTTATCGAATTCTTCTTTGGACATTGTTCTTCATGATACTTATTACGTAGTAGCTCATTTTCACTACGTTTTATCTATAGGAGCTGTTTTTGCCATTTTTGGAGGGTTTGTCTATTGATTCCCTATGATTACTGGATTTAGGCTACATGACCGTTGAGCTAAAGCTCACTTTTTTGTGATGTTTTTAGCGGTAAACATCACATTCTTTCCCCAACATTTTTTAGGGTTAGCTGGTATGCCTCGGCGTTATTCAGATTATCCTGATTCTTACTATAAATGAAATCAAGTATCATCTTTCGGCTCTCTATTTTCAATTTTTGGGGTGATAATGTTTGTTTTTCTTATTTGGGAAGCTTTACAAGCTCAACGAAGGGTTCTTTTCTCTAAAGCTCCTTCTATATCTCGAGAATGAGATGATGTTCTGCCTTTAGATTTTCATAGGAATACTGAGAGGTCTGTTACCTGCACTTAATGTAGTTTAACGAAAAAAAATGAAGTATTATTACGTCTCAGTTACATTGAGAAAATCCAGCATTTATGGCGTTTTTATTAATAAGTTATATTAATTATTTGTGTTTATTATCTAAGTTTACAGTGATGGAAAATATTATTATAAATTTATTGGTTTTTCTTACCTTTTGTATAATGGTTGAACAAGAATTTATCTATTTAGAAATTCCCGAATTAAGAAGGGCTATTTAAGAGCTTTTATTAGAATAAAACTTTATGTTGCAATATGGATTTTAGACTTTTAAATAGGGGTGAAATGCTTTCAATTCTTAAGTTATCTGGAAGTCCAATAAAAGCATCTAGTGCTTAAAAGCTATAAATAAAATGTTTAGATTTTATTTTGTAAGGGTTTTAATTATCATAAATTAATCTAGGTTTAACCTCTAAGATTACTATATAAATTATAGATTTATTTTTAAGATACCTTAAAATTACACTGGACCTTTTATCTCAATTAAATCGTAAATTGATAATGTTTAAATTAGTAATAATAGGATTAAAGGAAAATATATTGGTTGATTTAATTATGGTTTTATTTAAAAATTAAATGAAAGGAATTCGGCAAATATAAACCTGGACTGTTTAACAAAAACATAGCCATCAGATTATATTGTTGGTTCAACCTGCCCAATGTAAAATTAATGGCCGCGGTACTTTGACCGTGCTAAGGTAGCGTAATCAGTTGGCTTTTAAATGGAGTCAGGAATGAATGGGATAACCTGGTTTAGCTGTCTTTTATTTAATATATTGAATTTACTGTTCAAGTGAAAAAGCTTGATTTATTTAAAGGGACGAGAAGACCCTTAGAATTTTTTTTAAGAGAATTAATTTTTTTTGTAATTTTGTTGGGGCGACAAAGAAGAACTTAAAACCTTCTTTATATTACAAGCCGGTTATATTATGAAAGAATAAATTACCTGAGGGATAACAGCATAATTCTATAGTTGAGTTTGTGACCTCGATGTTGGACTAGGAAACTAGCAGGCTAGCCGTTTGCTATGTTGGTTCTGTTCGAACTTTTATTCCTACATGATCTGAGTTCAGACCGGCGTAAGCCAGGTCAGATTCTATCTTTTTACATTACATCTCTAGTACGAAAGGACCGAGCTGTTTAATTTTATAATTATATTGACTTGGCAGAAAAATGCCTTTGATTTAGGATCAAATTATAATATACTTCATATTAGTCGTTACTATACTTTACTTAGAAGATTTGGTTTGCAACTAAACAGTGGGCACAAGTGCTCTAGTACCATTTTAAAATCAAAAAGAGTTTTATCAGAATACTAACTTTGGGAGTTAGAGGGTGGCGAAATTGTCATTTTTGAATTGAGTTTGTTTTTCTCTTTTCTATTTTTTTTGATTCTTTCTTTTTCGGTTTTTTATTCTCCGGTGAATTTAATTGGGATTCTGTTAAGTATCAGTTTATTAAGAACATTAGTCTTATCTTTGTTTGGAAGATTTTGATATTCTTATATTTTATTCCTTGTTTACGTTGGAGGACTTTTAGTTTTGTTTATCTATATTTGTCTAGTTAGGAGGAACTTTTTTATCAGGATTGATCTTAACATAATTATAGTTATATTTAGATCAGCGGTAGTGACCTTTAGGTTTAATTTAAACTTTCCTTACCCTAAGTTATTTCTGGGTTTAAGAGGGAGAAGGTGTGGTGCTAGATTGCTAGAAGAAAGGAATATTTCTATTTTTATATTCTTAGTGGTACTATTATTAATAATGTTATTGGTTGTGGTGCGGGTTTCTGGAGCTGGAAGAGCTATTGTATCTAATGAAAAGTCTTAAAAGTTTAAAATTTTCTATATTATTGTTTTGTTATTCGGCTTGAATATTCCTTTTAGGTTTTTTATTTATAAGAGTTAGAAAAACACAAATTTTGGAATTCGAATTGTTTTCTTTATCTACTATTCCTTTTTCTATTTCTTTTATTTTAGATAAGGTTAGTGTGTCTTTTAGGATAGTTGTTACTTTAATTTCGGGGAGAGTTTTTTTCTTCGCAGACAATTACATGGACGAAGATCCTTTTAAGAATCGATTCATTTGAATCTTATTGTCTTTTGTTGTATCTATAAACCTTTTAATTTTTTCAGGGTCTGTGTTTTTTCTTCTATTAGGCTGAGATGGTTTAGGCATCACCTCTTTTGCTTTAATCATTTACTATGAGAGAAAAGAAAGTCAAATAGCTGGTTTTCAAACTTTAATAATTAATCGATTAGGTGATGTTATTATTGTCCTTTCTTGTTTTTTATTTTGTTGTTCAGGTCAATTTACTATCTTTGCTATTAGAGATCAAGTTTTTTACGGGTCTTCCTTAATTTGTCTATTATTTTTAGCTTCTTTAACTAAAAGAGCCCAATTTCCTTTTAGATCTTGGTTACCAGCAGCCATGGCTGCTCCCACCCCTGTAAGGGCATTAGTTCACTCCTCAACACTTGTTACAGCAGGAATCTTCATAGTTATCCGATTGAGTTATAGGATGAAATTAAGGGAAAGTGTTTGTAGTGGTTTACTTATACTGGGTTCTATTACGTGTCTTTTAGGTGGTTGAGCGGCCACATTTGAGAACGATATTAAGAAGGTGATTGCTTTATCTACTTTAAGTCAATTAGGTGTAATAGTTTTTAGTTTAGGAATGAATTTTCCCTCTCTTGGGCTTTTTCACCTATATACACATGCTCTTTTTAAAGCTCTTTTATTCTTGGCTGCTGGTCATATTTTAATAATAACTTTTGGTAGACAAGATGTTCGAGAAATAGGGGGTCTGGGTTTGAGTATACCGTTTACAGCTCTAATATTTTCTGTTAGAAGTTTATGTTTGATTGGTGCCCCCTTTATGAGCGCTTTTTATTCTAAGCATTTAGTTCTAGAGCTGATACTTTTCAATCCATTAAATTTTATTAGAGTTTTAACTATATTAGTGGCAACAATTATAACGGCTAAGTATGTCTTCCGAACTTTAAAAGGTGTAGTTTGAGGGAAAAGGTCTGCTTCTCTTATTTCCGGGTGTAGAAATGTTTATACTTTTTTTCCTGTGATTATTTTAGGGTTTGGTGCTGTTATAGGGGGGGAATTCATTTCTAGAGTTGACGTATCCACGTTGGAGTATGTGTTTATTCCTAGATCAAGCTCTAAATTGGTTAATGGGGCTACTATTCTAGGTATTAGTTTAGGTTTAATATCGATTCGAATAGAGATTAAAAGTTTCTCACTGTCGACTCTTTTTTTTTTAACACCTTTAATTTATGGTAGTCCTAAGATTATCTCTAATATAATTTCTATGGTTGGGGTACTTGATTACGGTTGATTGGAACCTTATTTTATTATTAAGACCAAGGCTTACTCTATTGGTTCCAATTTATCTCAGCAGACTGTTTGGCCTAACTCTCGCTTAATGTTTTGTTTAACATTTTGTTTTATTTTTATTATTTTTGCTACAGTATTTAGTTATTAGAATTTTAACTTGTTTATGTATTATTTTAGGGGTTGCATACTACACTGTGCTTGAGCGTAAGGTTTTAAGTTATGCACAAACCCGTAAAGGTCCGAACAAGGCGGGCATTGCTGGGCTTGCACAGCCTTTGGCAGATGCTTTAAAACTTTTTATTAAAGAGGGCATTATGCCCCACGGAAGTAATGTATCTATTTTTGTTTTAGCACCCGCTTTAAGTTTAACTTTAGCTTTAGCTCTTTGACACTTATACCCTTCTAGATTTAGGTATAAGTATGTGGCTTGAGGGGTATTATTGTTTTTCTGTGTGACAGCTTTAAATGTTTATGGTACAATGTTAGCTGGGTGATCTTCTAATTCAAAATATGCATTCTTGGGGGCTCTTCGCGCGGCGGCTCAAACAATTTCTTATGAAGTGAGAATATTGTTATTATTGCTGTTTCCTGTGTTTTTAATTAACAGATGTTCTTGGGAGGACTCTTCTAGATTTGGATTTCCTGTGATACTTCTTCTTATCCCCTTAAGTTTTGTTTGGTTTACAAGTGCTATTGCAGAAACCAATCGTGCTCCTTTTGACTTTGCCGAAGGCGAATCTGAAATTGTTTCTGGGTTTAATATTGAATTTAGAGGGGCTTTATTTGCTATAATTTTTCTAGCCGAGTATGCCAGAATTCTATTTATGTGTATGGGGACATCTGTTTGGTTTTTAAGGATTAATTTTTTTAGTCCTTTAGTGTTGACCTTAGAGATTCTTCTATTGTCAATTATGTTTTTACTTGTTCGTGGGGCTTATCCCCGTTATCGTTATGATCTTTTAATAATATTGTGCTGGAAATCTTTTCTGCCTTTTTCTTTATCTGGTCTTTGCTTAGTTTTAATATATGGGTTAATACTTTAGTTTTTGCTTTTGGTGGCCGAGTTTAGGTGGTAGATTGTAAATCTATTTATGGTTGTTTACCCCATGTATAAAGTTATAGGTTAAGATAAACCATAGGCCTTCAAAGCCTGAAATGAGAGTAGGAATCTAACTTTGTTGTTTCTTATAAAAATTTCTTGGTTGGGTATCGTTTCTTCTATTATATGTTACTCTAAACTAAATGTTCGAATTTTGAGGGTGTTAATTAGGCTAGAGGGCTTAATATTAAGGTTACTTTTGTTTTTCTATAGGACTGTTTGCTTTTTAGGTTATGATATACATTATTTTTTAGTTTTGTTAACTTTTGCTGCTTGTGAAGCTGCTCTAGCGTTGTCTTTGTTAGTTAGAATTATTCGACTACGAAGAAATGATTATATTCCTTCTTTTAGGTCTTTGAATTTTTAATGTATAAAGTTCGTCAATTAAATCCTTCTGAAGCCCTTTTAGGTCTTCCTAGACCTGTTAGGTTTTCCATTTGATGGAATGGAGGGTCTATTTTAGGTTTATTGTTAGGTCTTCAAATCCTAACTGGTTTATTCCTTTCGATACACTACACAGCAGATATAACGAATACGTTTGCTTCGGTTATTCATATTATCCGGGATATTCCTGGAGGATGATTGTTCCGAAATCTTCATGCGAATGGGGCCTCTCTTTTCTTTGTTTTCTTATACCTTCACATTGGTCGAGGTTTATACTACCAAAGGTACATTACTCAGCCGCACACCTGAATAGTTGGTGTAACTATTTTTCTTGTGAGTATGGGTACTGCGTTTGTAGGTTATGTGCTTCCTTGAGGGCAGATATCGTTCTGGGGTGCTACTGTTATTACTAACTTAATTTCGGCTGTACCTTATATCGGAAACCCTGCGGTTGAATGAGTCTGGGGAGGTTTTTCAGTGGGTCAATCAACTTTAAATCGCTTCTTTTCCTTGCATTTTATTATGCCTTTTTTAATTGCGGGATTGTCGGCTCTTCATTTAATTTTTCTCCATGAAAAAGGTTCAACTAACCCTTTAGGTGAAATGAATCATGTGAGAAAAGTTCCTTTTCACCCTTACTTTACCTGAAAAGATTTTGTAGGGTTCCTAGTTGTTGGAATAATATTTGTTAGATTAGGCTTTTTTTATCCTTTTATTTTAGGGGACCCTGAAAATTTTAATGAAGCTAGGTCTATAGTAACCCCAGTACATATTCAACCTGAATGGTACTTTTTATTCGCATATGCTATTCTTCGTTGTATTCCTAATAAGTTAGGGGGGGTGATTGCTTTAGCGTGTTCGGTTGTTATTTTGTATGTTCTTCCAGCGAGAGCTAACAATAAAATTATCCCTTCATCTTTTACCCCAATTTATCAATTTATCTTTTGAGGGTTATTATCTGTTTTTCTTATTTTAACTTGGTTGGGGGCTTGCCCGATTGAGGAGCCTTATATTACGCTTGCTGTCCCAATGACCATTCTTTATTTTTTATTTTATTTAATTTTGGTTATAACACCTACATTTTGGATTAAATTAATTTCATAGTTTTACTACACTTACCGGTCTAGTTTATTTAAAACAATAGCTTGTCGAGCTTTAAAAACAACGTGTTGTGATTGGTGTTTTAAGTAGATAGCTTAATTTTAAAGCATGACACTGAAGATGTTAATATAGATTTCTTCTTCTGCTTAGTGAGATTTTGAGGTCAGTTGAACTTTGTAGATCCAGCTTCCCCTATTCAAAGGGAAATATATTTATTCCATGATCATGGGCTTATTCTTTTACTAGGAATTTCGACTTTTACGACTTATGTTGGTGTTAAGCTTCTTTTAAACTCTTTAACTTCTCGTACGTTTGTAGAGGCACAAACTCTTGAGACACTTTGAACTATTTTACCTGCAGTTTTACTTGTTTGGTTAGCTCTTCCATCTTTGCGACTGCTTTACTTGTTAGATGAGCAAACCGGTTCAGGTTTAATGTTAAAAGCTACTGGACATCAGTGATACTGAAGGTATGAAATTCCTACCTGTAAAGGAGGAAGCTTTGATTCCTATATAGTTCCTGAGAGGGATTTAAGAGTTGGAGATTACCGGTTGCTTGAAGTGGACAATCGAGCTGTTGTTCCATTTGGTTTGGATACAACTGTTATTGCAACTTCGGCGGATGTTCTACATGCTTGAGCTTTACCTTCTATAGGAGTGAAAATGGATGCTGTTCCTGGTCGTTTAAATAGATTTAGAATGTTTGTTGAAAAGCCTGGAGTTTATTATGGTCAATGCTCTGAAATTTGCGGTGCTAACCATTCTTTCATGCCTATTGTGGTTGAGGCGGTAAGTGTGCAGGATTTCATTGATTTAGATTTTAGTTCTCTAATTAGTATAATTAATTAGTACATTTGTCTTCCAAACAAAAAGGCTGCAAGTTCAGATTAGAGACAGGTTAAAATATAAAGGTTAGTTTAATTTAAAATTTTGGTCTGTGGAACCGGAGATAACATTTGCAGTTGCCTTTGAAGTGGTAGTTTATTAAAACATTAAGTTGCAATCTTAAAATAGAGATTTCTCCTACTTTTTGACATTTTTGTTTAAGTTTTAAGTCAAACTTTAAAAATTAAGAGAATTAAGTGGTTTAGAAGGGCAGTATGGTTAAAGTTTTAGTGCTTGCGACTGAAGTGAGTTTGTAGCTTCTTTTAAGGTCATATTTATTGAGCATTAAGTTTCGATGTTCAGTTTGGGTTTTTCCTATATTTTTTGATATTTTTGTGTATATTTTTAGTCAAGTATAACAAAGTTGGTATCTTCTGGACAAAATCCTCTAAGAGACTCAAATTCTCCTGTGCCGAACACCGAAAAGATGTGAAAGACCATTTGGTCATAATAAACGCTTAAAGTTTAGGCATTTTTCTGCCATTTCACAATTAAAAAATTAAATATGGGGTGTCTGTACTCTGCTTAATTTCCCTCCTCTGAACTTTCGGTGTGGGAACAGAGATTCTTGCTAAAAATGTCAATAGTAACATTAACACTACGATTATGAAAAGGAAACCTATTATTGGTCTTAATTGTGGCATAAAAGGTGGCACTTCGTGCTTCTTTTAATTAACAGTTAAATGCTGTAAAAGCTTCACCTTTAAGTTAAATAGATGGGTGTTCTTCTCTGTAAAGCTTTACTAATAGTGAAAAAATATAAGCTTGGATAAAACACACAAAAACTTCAAAAATATTATAGCCCACGTGAACAATGAAAGTTAGTGCCGTGATATGAAGCGCTGTGACAGTCAGAGCATTGGCAACTAGCCCTATAATAATATGTCCTGCTCTGATATTTGCAATTAATCGAACTGTTAATGTTAGAGGTCGAATGCAAACCCTTACAGTTTCAATAAGTACAAGTAATGGTACAAGGGCTGCAGGAGCCCCCGCGGGTGCTAAGTGGGCAGCAGATTCTTTTGGGAATTTAATTCATCCAGAAACAACCATTAGCCCTCAAAAGACAAATGCTAGAGATATAACAATTCAGATGTTTGTAGTTGTTCCGTAGACAAATGGAATTAAACCCAAAAGATTTCTTGATAGGATAAATCCTATCAATCTGAAGATTAAAAGGGGGATACCAGGAAGGGATTTCTGTTGAGTCTCACTGTTAGTAGATATTAATCTTAAAAAAGCTTTAGTTTTAGATTGACCTCAAGTGTAAGAGGTAGTAAAAAGACCTGCAATTATTAAAGGGATGATTCATATAAAGTTAGATATTCACCCAACTTGTATACAATCTAAGGCTGAAAATAAGTCTGCAAACATTTTATACCTAAGAGATTATTTCTCAAAACTAAGGCCGAAACTTAGCGCGAATTCGCTTTCAGGTAGTTTTAATCTAGAGAAAACCTTTATTCTTTTCCACCACGAAAAGGTGGTGTAATACTATATACTACCTAGACAAGTGCACCTTCCGGTACACTTACTGTGTTACGACTTATCTCCTTTTTCAACGAGAGTGACGGGCGATTTGTGCACAGCTTTTTGATAATTCAAATTAAAGCTTTTAAAAATTTTACTTTCAAGTCCGGTTTCTTTAGCAGTTTTTAAACTAATTCCAAAATTCTAATTATTGTAACTCACCTTACTGTCTTGATCATTGGCTGCATCTTGATCTGTCTTTTTGTTTATTTAAACATTCTGAGTTCACCTTAAGTGGGCTCTGAAGACGACGATATACAAGCTTTTAGATGAAGTTGTGTCCTATTGGGGGTTATCATTTATCTGGTAAGTTCCCCTGAAAGTTGAAGCTGCCGCCATGTCATTTTAGTTTTAACTATTTAGTTTTAGTGCTAAAGCTTAAAATTTTTGTTCTATATAACAGGGTATCTAATCCTGGTCTACTACTAGAATTATTGCATTACTTTTTGAGTTTTCGATGTATACAAATTTTACTTTATTATAAATCTTTTTCATTAGCTAGCTTGAGGTGTATAACTGGCTTCTAGGTATGACCGCGACTGCTGGCACCTAATTAGTCAAGCCTTAAGGAACTGTAATTAAATCATTATTTCTAATTTGGTTTAATACTTCTTGCTGGGTTAATCTAAAGGTTCACTTAAATTACCATGCTAAGTTTAGCTTCTATTATACTTTAATCATGACAAAGTTTGAAAAGGGGACATTTCCATTGTTGGGTTATGAGCCCAATAGCTTTTAGTTTAGCTTACCTTTTCATGATGTAATTCAGTCAAGCGCACCTTCATTCCACTCATGAAATATTCCGATAAGGAGGATTATTAAAAAACTTCCAATTCTAGTTAAAAGGATAACTGATGTTTTCCTTGCTATCACTCTCAACACTGGAAATAAGAGTGCAATTTCAACATCAAAAATTAGAAATAGAACAACTAATAGAAAAAATCGGGTGGAAAAGGGCGATCGTATTTTTCTTAGTGGGTCAAACCCGCATTCAAATGCTGAAAGTTTCTCACCTGTGCTTGTATAAGTAATATATCCAGTAATAGCAAAAACTACAATCAAGACCAAAGATAAAAAAATAGAAAATGCTAAAGATAGAAGAAACAATACTACGATTTTACGTGTATTTACGTAGTGTTGGGAAATTTTCCCATCAAAGGTTTTCAAAACCCTTATAAAAACAAAATATATTTAGAATTAGTGTTCAAGCTTCTAACTTGAGTGAGGGGACGGTGCTCTCCATTCTATTTTGATTTCTCTTTCGGTTCTTCTTTTATTCTCTCTTTTATTAAGGTCTACTTGAATAAATTCAATTTTTTTCTTATTTTTAGGATTGATATTAAGTTTACTAGGAATACATAGCCCTTTTAGTTGAAGAATAGACATATCTTTCAATTACTCTTCAATGTCCTGTTTTATAATTTTTTTATCTTTTTTTATTTGTTTTATTTCTCTTATTTGTAGATGAGAGATGAAAGAATCCCCTTTCTTTATATTAAGAATTTTAAGGTTGTCTTTGGTGTTAATTTTGGCTTTTTCTTCTTCTAGGGCATTTTTCTTCTACATCTTCTTTGAAGTCTCTTTAATCCCAACATTAGTCTTAATTATTGGGTGGGGGTATCAACCTGAACGTCTACAGGCGGGTAGTTACATAATAATATACACAGTTTCTGCTTCTTTACCTCTGCTTTTAGTTTTACTATTCCACAGTTTTAATGTTGGATCAACAGATTTTTTTTTAATAAATTTGTCTGGTCTTTCTTTCTCAGGACTTGCTCTATTGGCAGTGTTAGGCGCATTCTTAGTTAAGCTTCCGATATACGGAGCACATTTATGGTTACCTAAAGCCCATGTTGAGGCTCCTTTAGGAGGCTCAATGATTTTAGCGGGAATCCTACTTAAGTTAGGTGGTTTTGGTATTTTTCAAATAAAATATGGCTTAAATTTATATTCGGATTCTTTTTCTTTGATTGTTGTATCCTTTTCTCTTTGAGGAGGTTTTCTTGCTAGAATTATGTGTCTTCGTCAAGTGGATGTTAAATCTTTTGTTGCATACTCTTCGGTAGGTCATATGAGAATCGTTGTAGCGGGTTTTGTTTTAGATTCTAGCTGAGGTATTTTTAGTGCACTTGTAACTATAGTAGCTCATGGATTTTCTTCATCTGCTATGTTTTGTCTTGCCTATTTTAGGTATAAAAAGAGCTTTACCCGTAACATCCCTTATATTAAAGGGATGCTTCAAGCTTTTCCTATAATTAGAATGTGGTGATTTCTTTTTTGTTGCATCAATATAGCTTGTCCTCCTACTTTAAACTTATTAGGGGAATTAAGAGTTGTCCCAATTTTGTGAGGTTCTAGAATCTCTTTTGCTTTGGTTATAGGGCTTTTAATTTTTATTAGAGCCGCTTACAATATGTACCTGTATTCTAGAATAAATCATGGAAGTTTTCTTTCTCATATTTTACCTGGTGAAATAATAAAGAGTTCAATAATATGTTCTTTAATGTGTCATTTTATTCCCTTATTAATCATTTTTAAATGCGATCTGTTTACTAGAATTTAAAATTAGAAAAAGCTTTTGGCTGAGTAAACTAATTATCTAAAAGGGTATATTCCCATCTCTAAGTTACAAAGTTAGGGCTTTTTATTTAAGCTATTTTAGAAAGATCCTCATCAGTAAATTCTTACATATAAAAATAATCAAACCACATCGACAAAATGTCAGTATCAGGCAGCTGATAAAAAGCCTAAATGATGATTTCCATTAAAGTGAAGAGATGCCATTCGTAAAAAGCAGACTGTTAAAAAGGTTGCTCCCACAAGGACATGTATACCGTGGAATCCTGTAGCAATAAAAAATGCTGATCCATAGATTCTATCTGCAATGGAGAATGGAGTTTCTGAGTATTCACCATATTGAAGTCATAAAAAATAGATTCCGAGTGCTACTGTCACCCCTAATCCTTGGAGTGCTCTTTTGTTATCATTGGCTTCTAATCTATGATGTGATCAGGTAACTCTTATCCCGGATAAGAGTAAAACAGATGTGTTTAGTAAGGGAACTTGAAATGGGGATAAAGCTGCGATGCCTTTAGGAGGCCACATTGACCCGATTTCAAATGTTGGCACTAATCTTCTATGAAAAAAGGCCCAAAAAAATGAAAAAAATAAGCAAATCTCTGAAACAATAAATAGTACAAATCCTATCTTTAGACCTGTAACAACTTTTTTATTATGAAGTCCTTGTAGTGTAGATTCTCGAGTGATGTCTCGTCATCAAAGATAAGCAATAATGGTAGTTGTTAACACTCCAATGGATATTAAGATTATATCTCCTATCTTAATATATATAACTATTCCAATAGGCATACATAGAATTGCGAAAGAAGCTAACAACGGTCAAGGTCTGTATTCAACTAGGTGGAAAGGATGTCCCATATAAAGAATATACTTTAAACTCTATTCTAATTGAAATTTTTAATAAATCAAAAGAATAGCCGCCGGATGAACGGGTGTCATTGATGTTGACAATCATGGGATTATTTCTCGCTATTTTGTGTCTACAGGCAACTTTCTTTTTTTAAGTTTAATGGGACTGGGTCCTATAATGGCTGTTTCCTCCTCAAATTGATTAATGTGTTGGGTTGGGGTGGAATTGTCCTTTTTAGGGTTAGTTCCCATTCTGCTCAGTGATGGTTATTCTATTAAGAGTTTAAGGGGGGAATCTTCTCTTAAGTATTTTTGTATTCAAGCTGTTGGTAGAGGTTTGCTTATGTGCGGCGGAATTATATACTTTCTAATTCCTTCAATTTCTACTTTAATCTCTAGGTCTATTTTCTTGGCGAGAATTATTTTAAAATTGGGAATTTTTCCTTTTCATTTTTGGGTTCCAAGGGTTGTAAGAGGCTTAAATTGAAACTCTATGTTTCTCATTCTTACCTGGCAGAAATTGGCACCCTTTTTGTTTTTAATAAACATTTTGGAGAGTAATCCAAGAATGAGTGCTATGGTTTTTATGTTAGGCGGTTTTAGAGCGGTTGTTGGTGCTTTTATTGGTTTAAATCAAACTAAAATTGGCCCGGTTTTAGGAGCTTCTTCTATCACTCATGGTGGATGAATTAGGATTGGTGCTGCTTGTGGTAATTTTTGAACGTATTTTTTTACTTACTGTTTTAGTTTATTAATGTTAGTACTATTCTTAAATGAAGGTTTTGAGTTCTTATGTGGTATAACCTTACTTTCATTAAGAGGGCTTCCTCCTTTTATTATATTTATCGGAAAATGAAGTATTTTAAAATCTGCTTTAACTTTAAGTGAAAATTGGTGGTTTTTAATTCTTCCGTTGTTAGGTTCGATTTTTAGGTTATTCTTTTACTTAAAATTTTTCTATTCTTTCTATTTAGAATCAGAATCTAGTTTCATTTTGAAATTAGGAACTGTTTCCTGTTTTAGTTTAGGAGGATTGTTAGGGGCCTTTCTTATTATGGGATTTTAATGGATTCGATGACTGATAATAGTGGTAGATTTTTAATCTATTTATGAGTTTTAACTC